AAAAGTTTCGTTTTTGGAATGAAGTTACATGACACAGTTGTTATTATTATTTTAATATTAGTTGATTCAACAATTAGTTAAAATTAAAGTTTAAAGTAAATAAAATAAAGTAAAAAAAAAAAAGTTTCGTTTTTGGAATGAAGTTACATGACACAGTTGTTATTATTATTTTAATATTAGTTGATTCAAGAGTTGCCCACCGAATCCGTTGATTCGGAATCGTGGGATGGGTTGATGTCAAAGATGAGGAATTTATTTCTTTTTCTATCCCTGTCACTCATTTTTGTTAGTACCTTCCATAATACTTGATGAATCAAAAACTTTCAATTGAACTTATTCTTTCAATTGGTATGGTATTTTTGCTTATCCTCGTATCTTTCAAAAGGTGAAACTTAGGGAAGTGCTTTATAAACATATGTATAAAAAGAACATATTTCCTTTAGCTCCTTCATGCCTACTATAACTAGTTATTTTGGTTTTCTACTAGCAGCTTTAACTATAACCTCGGCTCTATTTATTGGTCTGAGTAAGATAGGACTTATTTGAAATTAATTGACTGAATAATTTATAAAAAGAAATCTTTCTGTGGTATTCCATATATTTTCTAGTGTTAATTACCAATTATTGGTTATTGAGATTCCTAGGCAATAAGGATTAATATTTAGGGATAGATATTACCTCTCTTTTTCACCTTTCAAATAAAATTAAATTGAAATGATTGAAGTCTTTTTATTTGGAATCGTCTTAGGTCTAATTCCTATTACTTTGGCTGGATTATTCGTAACCGCATATTTACAATACAGACGTGGTGATCAGTTGGACCTTTGATTAATTCACATCTCTTTTTTTAACTGACCTCCTCCTTTCTTTAATTTAATCCGGGGGGAGGTCAAGGTCAAATTCAGATTGCTGTTCAATTATTTCAGTTCAGTCTGGGTAATTTTCGATCTAAGACGACAAGAGCGGAATCACGCTCTGTAGGATTTGAACCTACGACATTGGGTTTTGGAGACCCACGTTCTACCGAACTGAACTAAGAGCGCTTTCTTATCACAACGGAAAAGACTGTAAAGAAGGAGATTCCGTTTTTTTTTACCCCCAATAAAATACTTCTTGCATGTATCATATATCATAAAATTAAAGATTATCTATGTCAAAATTTAATCGATCTAAAATCGATCTCTCGTTACTCCTCCTCTGAGCAGTAATTGATAGGGATGACAGGATTTGAACCCGTGACATTTTGTACCCAAAACAAACGCGCTACCAAGCTGCGCTACATCCCTTTCAATTGGTCTACAGTATCATTGTAGAGAATCCCCGTCTTGTTTTCCACATCCTGATTATTTTATTCCCTCCATTGATATGCAAAATAGATCTTGCCATTTCTTCTTTTTGGTCTCATATCATATAACATATAATAATATTAAATAAATATTTTTCTTGGGAATTATCAGGTGTAAAGTGACCCTTTTTTCTGCTTTAAGAAAAAGAAAAAATAAAAGAAAATCTTATTCCCCGACTCATTGCACATTTCAATTTGAATTAGGGATTCCACGCACAAATACAAGTGGTCTTTAACTACATATACATCTCTTACCATAATGTATTCCAATATGGAATACAAAAAAAAGAAGGAGGATTTTCAATGCGAGATCTAAAAACATATCTTTCCGTGGCACCGGTACTAAGTACTCTATGGTTCGGGTCTTTAGCAGGTTTATTGATAGAAATCAATCGTTTATTCCCGGATGCGTTGACATTTCCTTTTTTTTAATTCTAGTTATTGAAATGAAAAGGGGTGAAGAAGATTAGAGATAAAATCAAATATTTGTGACTAATCTCTCTTTCCCCTCTTTTTTTTTTTAGAATTAGATAGATAGAATAAGGGAGGAAAGAGAAAGAAAAAAGTGGATTTAACCTCAGCGAAACTCGGGTTGGGCTCCAATTAAATTAATAATACAGTTAAAAGAAAACGGAAATGTGGCTAGGGTAAGAGTATCATACAATACAAGATACTTAAATGAAATACTGTACTGTGATTAGCAATATAGTTAGAAATTATTGTATTACTTATAAGATACTTAAATGAAATACTGTACTGTGATTAGCAATATAGTTAGAAATTATTGTATTACTTATTATTTACTATATTGATTGCAACAAAATCTTTATTTCAAAATTTGATTTTGAGTGGTTAGCAACTTCTATTTTTTTGTCCCTTGCTTATTATTCGCTTCGGATCGGAAAATAGAAAAGTTGGGTGAATCAAAAACCCAAAGGAGGTTCATGGCCAAGGGTAAAGATGTCCGAGTAAGGGTTATTTTGGAATGTACCAGTTGTGTTCGAAACGGTGTTAATAAGGAATCAAGGGGTATTTCCAGATATATTACTCAAAAGAATCGACACAATACACCTAGTCGATTGGAATTGATAAAATTCTGTCCCTATTGTTACACACATACAATTCATGGGGAGATAAAGAAATAGATATAGATCGAACCGAGTGCTTGTGTGTCACCCTTCCAAGGAACATGAAAAAATAATATAGATATATATCTATATTATTTCATATATTTAAATGGAAACAAATAAATAAATATAGACAAACCAAATCCTATTAATTAATTCTAGAAATCATTTTTGATTTCATCGAACTGGGATTTTTGCGATAAGGAATAAACAAATTATGGATAAATCTAAGCGACTCTTTCTTAAATCCAAGCGATCTTTTCGTAGGCGTTTGCCCCCGATCCAATCGGGGGATCGAATTGATTATAGAAATATGAGTTTAATTAGTCGATTTATTAGTGAACAAGGAAAAATATTATCTAGACGGGTGAATAGATTGACCTTAAAAGAACAACGATTAATTACTATTGCTATCAAACAAGCTCGTATTTTATCTTCGTTACCTTTTCTTAATAATGAGAAACAATTTGAAAGAAGTGAGTCGACCGCTAGAACTACCGGTCTTAGAACCAGAAGAAAATAGGCTTACTCTTCAACTGAATCAAAATTCCAATCCGAACTCAAACACAGATGGATGTTTTATTCAAAAAATAGGAGAAGCAGTCGTGTCATAAGAAAAAAAAAAAGATTTATTCTTCTTCCCCAATTCTTTTTTTTTTTTTTTTTTTTTGAGTGTGTTCGCTCATTTTGACGACTTTATCATATTATCTCATACTAATTTCTACTCTACCTTCCCGGAGTTCATTCTCCAGAGAACTCCATTTAAAAATTATGACGAATTCCTTCCAACTTCTTTATTTTATGATCTCATTGGAAATCATATAAAGACAATTCCTATTTGATATAGCTATTTGTGCAAGTATTTTACGATTAAGAAGCAACTGCGCCTTATACAGGTTGTGTATTAATCTACTATAAATATAGGATACCCGATTCCCACGAATTACTGCATTTATTCGAGTGATCCACAAACGACGAAAATCCCTTTTTTTCCTATCTCTATCACGATGAGCAGAAACCAAAGCTCTTAGTTTCTGTTGAGTAATTGTTCGAGTAAGTCTTGAATGAGCCCCACGAAAGCTTGATGCAAATAAACGAATTTTTGTTCTACGTCTCCGAGCTATATATCCTCGTCTAATTCTGGTCATTGAATAAATGAAACTTTGATGAATAACTAATTGATTGCCTTTCTTTCAGTTATTCTTTTCCCCTTTCCTAGTCTATTAATAACAAAACGGATTCTTCCAATTTATAAAATCAAAATTCCAATGGCTTTTGCTACTCTAACCTTCCCGACCACGCTTTTTTCCCTTTTTCTAGGCATTGGAAATAAAATTTAAATATTTTACAAAGTAGTAAATAAAAATAGATAAAGAAATTGTGGGTTCCATCGTCTCTATGGTTACTTCTTAAACGGTGAGGTCCTCTCTATACACCGGAGCCCCTTTCTTCATTTAATCAATGTTATTGGTAACTTGTACAGTTACCACTCTTTGGCTCTACCCGTGAATTTTCTAGTAATAGGTCTTTCATAACGAGATAGACCTTCTACAGTAACGGTATTTAATTATGAAAATTGCTGGGGTAGCTGACCCTATTAGTCCGTTCTTGCAAGAGTAGAAACATAATCTTTCTGCTTTTTTTTTTAATAGTATTTCCCCCCGCTTAATGGATAAACTATTTGTTACCAACGGGGAATTCTTTCTCACCTTAAATTGCAAATTGAGGTGATGGAATTTGCGCCAATGGAAACCATAAATTTAATACACAATAGAAAGATATGATAGATCTATCTTTTTTAGATAGTGAATGCAGTTCTTCCATTCTATCCGATTCACAGGTACTGATCATTGATACTGGAAATTCTTTTGTTTTGTCTCAGCCCATGATTTAAACGAGTCGCACATACACCCTTGTACATGTTCCTCGTCGCTGAGGGCATCCCCCAAGAGCGGGGGATTTCGTGACGTTTCTGATTGGCTGTCTTGGGTTTCTAATAAGTTGTTTAATAGTTGGCATGCTGAATTATACATTATGGGCTGGTTTAGATCGATCCTAACCGTATGATTATGAATTTCTTCTATTTAATAGATTAATAGAATATTAAACCCCTAAGAAGTAAGAAGATAAAATCTTAAATCGTGCATTTACGTGAAATCACTGTTATTTTTTATCCAACCGCTACAAGATCAACAATTCCATGAGCTTGGGCTTCTATTGCTGACATAAAAACATCCCTTTCCATGTCTTCGGATACAACCCATAAGGGCTTGCCTGTTCTTTGTACATAAACCTTTGTAAGGATTTCGCGCAGTTTCAGTAGTTCTTCCGCTTCCAGGATAACTTCTCCCGTCTGTCCCTCAGAAAAACCGCCAATAGGTTGATGGATCATTACCCTGATGATATATTATAACATAATAAAAGGTTCCTCTATCTCGCACGATTAGGCGGGGGGAAGAGATAAAGAATAAGAAAAAGATAGAATTGAACAACCGTACAGGCATTTTTTTCGCATTGCATACGGCTCGACAATGGAATTCGCCTTTTTACCTTTCATCAACGAAAGAGAAAATATGGGGTCTATTATACCCAGATCGGTCAATGATCCAATTACCACCCTTCTTTTTTTTGGAGGAGTTCAAAAATACTATGATGGCCCCGTTGCTTTATATATTTATTTCGTTTGTGACTCAGCAATCCCAAAGTTTCTTTGTTTTTTTTTTTTCAAATAAAAAAGAAAAAATAATCTTCTTTTTTTTTATTTGCGTACTTTTTCATAACATAAATATTGTTAATAACCTTCCGGTGTGAAAAAAGTTTGTGACGCTGTAATAGGCCTACAATAGGTAAGAGAAACTCGGAATACCCCTCTTTTATCTCATACTACTCCTTCGATACATAATCGAATATTTTGAAAAAAAAAAAACAATAAAAATTTTCATATCGAATTCGAAGTGCCATGCTATTATTACTTAATATTAATAATTCATATGGCGAAGGCATAGTCTTCTTTTTTCTCTCAAATAAAAAACTCATTGGCGCCAAGCGTGAGGGAATGCTAGACGTTTGGTAATTTCTCCCCCGACCAGGAGAAAAGACCCCATTGAGGCGGCCAATCCCATGCATATTGTCTGTACGTCTGGTCGCACAAATTGCATAGTATCATAAATAGCTATTCCGGGTATTACCCACCCGCCAGGAGAGTTTATAAACAAATACAAATCCTTGGTCTCATTCTCTATACTAAGATATACCATAAGACCAATAAGTTGATTCGAGATCTCGCTATCAACCATTTGGCCTAAAAAAAGTAATCTTTCTCGATAAAGTCGGTTGATTAGGATTAAAATAAAATTGTATCCCTTCGGAGCCGTACAGGCACCTTTTGATGCATACGGTTCAACAAAACTTGCGAAAAAAAAATCAATGTGTAGCTCCCAGCCCCCTCTTTTTTTCCTAGCGAGCTCTTTCTATCAAAGGGGCTTTTCTTCCATTTTTCAAGAACGACGAGTTTGACCGGTTTTCCTATACCTATAATATTCTAATATAAAAAAAGCACTTCACTAATCGAACTAACTTTTCATTGATGTATTTTTTCATCGAGATCCAATCCAAAAATCACGATGTCATTTTCTTGTTCCTGACTGGGCTTCTTCCATTTTTTTAGGTTTATGCTCTACTCCGAGTAAGGATCTGCCCGATTTTTATTTGCACATATAGGACAAATGACCCCAATACCACGTCTCTTTTTTGCTATGACTTCGCCCCTTTTTTTTTTTTAATTCATTTCTTTCATGTCTTCCGCCAAATTTTCGACATATTCATCATATTTATTATTCCATTGATTAACAGTTTGAGATCACTCCTATTGCGAATAAATTTCGAAATGGAATTGTTTATGATATCTATGATCTAAGTAATAATAATAGATATATTCCCAATTGGGTTTTTCTAAACGGAGCCTGGATACCTCATTTTATTGGTCCAGCCAAGACGACCATAAATTTTTTTTATTGCTAATATTAATCTGGATACCTCCGCACAAAATGGATCTAATTGCACTTCATTGCACTTCACGCTACAAATTTTTGATAATTCAATCAATTTTTTTTGGGCGAAATCAAGGCTATCTCGATCGGGGGAGAGAATGGGGAAATCCCATACGACCCAATAGGTCTGACAAGTCGCACTATACGTCAACCCAAGATGCATTCTTTTCTCCGGGACTTCGAAAAGGTACTTTTGGAACACCAATAGGCATAAAATGAAAGAAAAAAAGAATTAAGTACTCTAGTTTACTTTGATGTGGAAGCGTAATAATGGACTTCTTGTCTTAATAATATTGGCCTTTATCATATTTTATACATAGATTGAATAAGTTCATAAAATAAAGGAAAATTCTTACGAGTAGGTCCTTTGAATGATGGCCAAATGTGGATGCATCCGCTCATATAAAAGGGAATCAACCCCCATTGCGTATTGGTACTTATCGAGTATAGAATAGATCTGCTTCTCTTTTTTCCTACGAACCGAACTCTTCCATTATTACTAAAAGATATTACTAAAAGAATAGAACAAATATTCATCCTTTTTTCGAGATAATCCACTGAAAAAAAAAAAAAAGGGGGGTACATAGCAGAGTTTTTTTCAATGCAATAAAGTTACATAGTGTCTATTTTTTGTTAATAAAGGGGTAGTCCCATGGGTTTGCCTTGGTATCGTGTTCATACCGTCGTATTGAATGATCCCGGTCGTTTGCTTTCTGTCCATATAATGCATACAGCTCTGGTTGCTGGTTGGTCCGGTTCAATGGCTCTATATGAATTAGCAGTTTTTGATCCCTCCGATCCCGTTCTTGATCCAATGTGGAGACAAGGCATGTTCGTCATACCCTTCATGACTCGTTTAGGAATAACCAATTCATGGGGCGGTTGGAGTATTACAGGAGGGACGATAACGAATCCGGGTATTTGGAGTTACGAAGGTGTAGCCGGGGCACATATTGTGTTTTCTGGCTTGTGCTTCTTGGCAGCTATCTGGCATTGGGTGTATTGGGATCTAGAAATATTTGGTGATGAACGTACAGGAAAACCTTCTTTGGATTTACCTAAGATCTTTGGAATTCATTTATTTCTCTCAGGAGTGGCTTGCTTTGGTTTTGGGGCATTTCATGTAACAGGATTGTATGGTCCTGGAATATGGGTGTCCGACCCGTATGGCCTAACTGGAAAGGTACAATCTGTAAATCCAGCGTGGGGTGTGGAAGGTTTTGATCCTTTTGTTCCAGGAGGAATAGCCTCTCATCATATTGCAGCAGGGACATTGGGCATATTAGCAGGCTTATTCCATCTTAGTGTCCGCCCACCTCAACGTCTATACAAAGGATTACGTATGGGTAATATTGAAACCGTTCTTTCCAGCAGCATCGCTGCTGTCTTTTTTGCAGCTTTTGTTGTTGCTGGAACTATGTGGTATGGTTCAGCAACTACCCCCATCGAATTATTTGGTCCCACCCGTTATCAATGGGATCAGGGATACTTTCAGCAAGAAATATATCGAAGAGTTAGTGCTGGACTAGCCGAAAATCAAAGTTTATCAGAAGCTTGGTCTAAAATTCCTGAAAAATTAGCTTTTTATGATTACATCGGAAATAATCCGGCGAAAGGGGGATTGTTCAGAGCGGGTTCAATGGATAACGGGGATGGAATAGCTGTTGGGTGGTTAGGACACCCTATCTTTAAAGATAAAGAAGGGCGTGAACTTTTTGTACGTCGTATGCCTACTTTTTTTGAAACATTTCCAGTTGTTTTGGTAGACGGAGATGGAATTGTTAGAGCCGATGTTCCTTTTAGAAGGGCAGAATCGAAGTATAGTGTCGAACAAGTAGGTGTAACTGTTGAGTTCTATGGTGGCGAACTGAATGGAGTGAATTATAGTGATCCTGCTACTGTGAAAAAATATGCTAGACGTGCTCAATTGGGTGAAATTTTTGAATTAGATCGTGCTACTTTGAAATCCGATGGTGTTTTTCGTAGCAGTCCAAGGGGTTGGTTTACTTTTGGACACGCTTCGTTTGCTCTGCTTTTCTTTTTCGGACACATTTGGCATGGTGCTAGAACCTTGTTCAGAGATGTTTTTGCTGGTATTGACCCGGATTTGGATGCTCAAGTGGAATTTGGAGCATTCCAAAAACTTGGAGATCCAACTACAAGAAGACAAGTAGTCTGATGCAACATTGCTCTGCTATTTTTCGCTTCTCGCTTCTATTTTCGGTTTGTGATTTTAAATAAGGTACTGGAGAAATCTGGATTTAAATCGTCGCCTTTTTTTGATTCTTTTTTTTTTTCTTTAATCCGGGATATGGTCCCAAGTAAACAGGTATGGAAGCTATAATTGTAAACCACGATCGAATTTATGGAAGCATTGGTTTATACATTCCTCTTAGTCTCGACTTTAGGGATCATTTTTTTCGCTATCTTTTTTCGAGAACCGCCTAAAGTTCCAACTAAAAAAATGAAATGATTTTTCATTATATCAATTGAAGTAATGGGCCTCCCAATATCGGGAGGCCCATTACTTCAACTAGTCCCCGTGTTCCTCGAATGGATCTCTTAGTTGTTGAGAGGGTTGCCCAAAAGCAGTATATAAGGCGTACCCCGTAAAACTTACAAGTAAACCAGATATAGAGATGGCGACTAGGGTTGCTGTTTCCATTATTATATAATTTCAAGACCACAACGGATCTATGATAAGATCGTTTATTTACAACGGAATGGTATACAAAGTCAACAGATCTCAATGAATACAAAATAGGATTTATGGCTGCACAAACAGTTGAGGGTAGTTCTAGATCTCGTCCAAGACGAACTGCTGTAGGGGACTTATTGAAACCATTGAATTCGGAATATGGTAAAGTAGCTCCTGGATGGGGAACTACTCCTTTGATGGGTGTCGCAATGGCTCTATTTGCGATATTCCTATCTATTATTTTGGAGATTTATAATTCTTCCGTTTTACTGGACGGAATTTCGCTGAATTAGATTCACAAGAACCCCAAAATCCTAGCTTTTAAATAAGCATTTAGGTCTCGTATTTTTTTTTTATTTTAGTTGATTGGTAGTTCGACCGCGAAATTTTTTTGTTTCTGTATTTCCGGAATATGAGTGTGTGACTTGTTCTAATTGATCCTATTGATAGTACAGAGAATGGGTCTGTCGTCTTGATAGAGATGGTTTTACCCCGTCGGATATTCATTCGAGTATCTGGAGCACGGAATATATAAAATAGATCACGAAGTATTCGAACTATGATTCATACTTAATATTCAGACCTCGCGGCCGGATTCAAACAATTTTTCCAAAGGAAAAAGTTATAAATCATAAATTGAAAGATTTTTCTTCTTTCAAATTCTCCATTTCCGCTTTGATTTTGCTCACAGGACAAACGTTTCTTTGGATTTTTAGTCATTATATTTATATCTATTCTACTCGTTGAATAAATGATGATCCAATGGTTCTTACTCAGGGAA